TATCCATTTAATGTCAAAACGGATAGATTCCTTTTTTTATTTGGACGTTGGGTACTTTAGATTTATCGAGTACCCCCCTTTTTTTTTCTCAAAATTATCCTTGTCTTTGTTTATGTCTGGGGTTGGAACAAATTACTATAATTCGTCCTCGCCTACGAATCAGTCGACATTTTTCACAAATTTTGCGGACAGAGGCCCTTATTTTCATGTTTGTCGTTCCTTAATTTATTTAATATTGTTTGAATTTCTTTGAAGAGAATAAATTTCTTGAAATAGTAAAAAACCTCTTAATCACTCTCAGCATTGTTTCAGAGTCAATAAATTATAGGATCTCTGGTTGAGGCATAATAACTGGCCTCAATTTTGACGCTATTTACAGCAAGTTATGTATTATTTATCTAAATATTAATTATGTATAATCAATCCGTTTTGAATGATAATTGAGAATCTTCTTTTCATTATCAAATCACGAGCATACCATTGGAAAGTTGTATCTCCAAAATGATAAATTAAACTGTAATCAACGCGTTTTTGTTCTTTTAATTGTCTATTGGGGTATCAAGTAATGTGGGAGACGTAATCCCACTTCTTCTCTTGTGTCAAAAAAAAATATGAGAGTTTATTTTCTAATTGGGATAGCATAAAGCTTACCATATATAACACAAAATTTCTCCTCCGATTCCTTCTATTCGAGCCTCTCTGTCTGTCATTATACCTCGAGAAGTAGAAAGAATTACAATCCCCATTCCGCCTAAAATTCTCGGGATTCCTTGATAGTTAGAATAGATTCGTAGACCGGGCCGACTTATCTGTTTTAAATTGAAAATAATTATATTTTGTCCCGTCTTATTTTTTCTATGTCGTAGGGTTAAAACTAAAAAACATTTGTGGTTTTCCAGATGTTTCCTCATGTTTTCAATAAAACCTTCTCGTAAAAGGATTTTAATAATGTTTTCACCAATTTTAGTATATGGTATTCGAACTGTTCTTTTTTTATTCATGTCAGTATTTCGTATATAGGTTAATAGGTTACCAATAGTGTCTTTACTCATAATAAACTAAGATTCCAGTTGTTCCCGAATTTTGATATAAGCAACATGCTCTTTTTGAATTATTTGTTAAACATTTATGAATTATTAAAGGCATATACATGAGATACAAACAATCTACTAAATTAACTTAAATCTACTAATTTCATTGAAATACGATAAACTGTATTATGTCCTAATCTTATAATACTTCAGGTGCTAATGAAACTATTTTTGTGAAATTTAACTGTCTTAATTCCCGGGCAATTGCCCCAAAAATTCGAGTTCCCTTTGGATTTCCTTCTTGATCAATAACAACCGCAGCATTGTCATCATATCGTATTATCATACCATTTTTACGTTTGAGTTCTTTACAAGTACGGACAATTACGGCTCTGATCACTTCTGATCTTTCGAGTGGTGTATTTGGTATTGCTTCCTTGATTACAGCAACAACAACGTCCCCAATTTGAGCATATCGTCGATTACTAGTTCCTATAATTCGAATACACATCAATTTGCGGGCTCCGCTGTTATCCGCAACATTCAAATGGGTTTGAGCTTGAATCATATACTTTATATCTTTTGGGTTTGAGCTCGAATCATATAATTTTTTTCTTTTGTTTCAATGCAAAAGCGCCGTAAAAAAAATATATTGTTTAGTCAAAATAAAAAAACCTAAAAAATTTTTTTTTGATCCTATTTCGTTTGGTTCTACACCCCTATCTTGAAATAATGAATTGAGTTCGTATAGGCATTTTTGATGCCGCTATTGAAATAGCTTTTTTGGCTATATTTTCTGGTACTCCGCTCATTTCATAAAGTATTCTACCTGGTTTAATGACAGCTACCCAATATTCAGGGGAGCCTTTTCCTGAACCCATACGTGTTTCTGTAGGTCTTACTGTAACTGGTTTGTCGGGAAATATACGTACCCAAATTTTTCCGCCACGGCGTGCGTTTCGGGTCATTCCTCGCCGTCCTGCTTCGATTTGTCTAGATGTGATCCAAGCAGGTTCAAGCGCTTGAAGGGCATATCGTCCAAAGCAAATACGATTACCTTGAAAAGATATTCCTTTCATTCTTCCTCTATGGTGTTTACGAAATCGGGTTCTTTTGGGGTTATAGTTGATGGTAATTTATTATTTCCATCTCTACTACAGAACTGGACATGATAGTTTCATCTCATACAGCTCCTCGCGAATGAAACAATTATAATTATAAAATTATATACATCTATTTATATTTAATCAATAATATATGGAAACAATATATTAAATTATGCAAGCCTTTGATAATCAATCTATTATAAATTCACATTTACTTTTATTAGATATTCGATCAACTACAATTTAAAAATCTTCCAAATTTTCGCGGGCGAATATTTACTCTATTTAATGTTCAGTTTTATAGGATTAGTTCATGACATTACTTTTGTTGTAGGATTAATTAATGACATGCTTTTTCAAAATAAATGAAGTGGTTCTTAGTTTGGTCCGCCATCCTACCCAATGAATCGTTAAAATTCCTTTGGAATAGAATCTTATGCAATCACAGGTTCTGTCGTTCCCATCACTTCGCTATTAATGGTTAGGTCTAAATTCTAGAATCAATGGAGCCTTTAATTACATTTGTTCTTGAGTCAACCTTCTCAGTCTTTATTGACTCTGGGCTCTTGATTTTGTTTCTTTAGTTATTCTTACATAGAATAATTTGAGTTAATTAAAACTCAATCAGTATTAATGCTTTATTACATTTATTAAATTAATTGTTGGCCTTACATATTGGAATTCTATATCAGTCATATTTTTTTTCTCTTTCTATCAGCTTTCCTTTTATCTTTATACTTTAGTTTCACTACTCATAATCAAATAGATGTTTGTTCTTTTTTTTTAACATTTCAGTTGCTACAATGATATGACCAATATATCATATCGCTACTGATTCCTTATATTCAGATAGTGCGAAAGGATGAGTTGGTTATTAGTTAATACTATGACTCTGGGCTCGGCTTTTTTTTACTCCAATCCTAAAAAAACCAACGAGTCGCACACTAAGCATAGCAATTATAAAAAAAATAATTAATTTAATTTTTATCCAACCTTATAGGATTCTTATTTTTTTTTTTAATTTAACATACAAAAAAAAGAATGAAAGAAACTTTTTTTTTATACCCGATTGATCTAAATATAAATCAAATATATAATATTTTTTATTCGTCTACAAATCTCCAAATCTTTATACCTAATGCCCCATAGATAGTTCTAACTGTATAGGAACAGTAATCAATTTTAGCACGAATAGTTTGTAGAGGCACTCTACCTTCCCTGATCCACTCAACACGGGCAATCTCTTTTCCGTCGATACGCCCCGCTATTTGTATTTGAATTCCTTTTGTGCCCGCCTGTTCAGTTAATTCAATAGCTTTTTTCATTGCTTTGCGAAAAGAAACTCTACTTTTTAATTGTCCCGCTATAAATTCTGCAAGAATAGTAGGGTTCCCATAAGGATTTGAAATTCGTGAAATAGCTATGTTTAATTTTCTGTTCACAGTATTAAGTTCTTTTTGGACATTCATCTGTAATTCTTCGCTTTTTCCAGGTTCTATTAATAACTTTGGGAATCCCATATAGATTATGACTTGAATCAAGTCGGTTTTTTTTTGAATCTCTATACATGCAATTCCCTCACCACTTGAGGATATTTTAATATTTTTTTGTACATAATTTTTGATACAATTTCGTATTTTGTGATCTTCTTGTAACTCCTCGGAATATTTTTTTGATTGTACAAACCAAATAGAACGATGACTTTGGGTTGCACCAAGTCGGAAAACAAGTGGATTTATTTTTTGTCCCATAATCCCCTACTAGTGATACTATACATATCACGACATCTTAGTATAGTACTTATTATTTTATTTTTTTTCATACAGGTTTTTTTGAACATAAAATGTTGTATTTGATCCTTGGTTAATATTTTTCTATTATATTTGTGTTAAAGAATCCAAAATTTATTCTTTTGTTTGTAAATCTTTAAGTACAATAGTTATATGGCAAGTGGGTCTTTTTATCGGATAACCCCGTCCCCTGGCCCGGGGTTTTAACTTTTTCGTAGTGTTCCCTTCTGTGACTTGAGCTTGACTAATGATTAAACTTGCTTCGTTGAAGCCCATATTGTGGTTTCCATTTGCTGCTGCAGAATAAATTAATTTTAAAATTGGATAACATGCTCGAAACGGCATAAGTTCGAGTATCATAAGTGTTTCCGCATAGGAACGTCCACGAATCTGATTAATTACTCTTCTTGCTTTGTGAGCGGACATAGAGATATATTTTCCTATAGAACGCACTTCTGTATATGGATTATATTGATTGACCCCTTTTTTATTATTTTTGCTATTTTTCATAAGGTTCACTCCTTACTAAACTTTTGTTCTTTTTCATAAGGTTCACTCCTCACTAAACTAATAAACGATATACTTTTATATAAACTAAAAATTAAGGAATTCTTAACGGCGCGATTTATTATCATTTTTTGCGTGTCCCCGGAAATTAATAGTGGTTACAAATTCTCCAAATTTATGACCTATCATATGATCCGTTATATAAATAGGCGGATGCTCTTTTACATTATGAACCGCAACAGTATGTCCGATCATTATCGGTATAATGGTGGATGCCCGGGACCTGCGGATGTAGCCAAGTGGATCAAGGCAGTGGATTGTGAATCCACCATGCGCGGGTTCAATTCCCGTCGTTCGCCCGGGACCATGTGACTATTATTTCTTTTTCCGCTTTTATGTTAAGCATATTTATTTTTTTTAATAAATGATTGGCGACAAAAGGGCTTTTTTTTAGTGAACGTGCCACAAGAAATTCCTCTGATTTTTGTTATAAAGACGAAGAAACAAATTATATTTTCTTTCCTATTTACTACGGCGACGAAGAATCAAATTATCACTATATTTAT